ATGCCTTCGCCATATGAAATATGAATATTAAGTAATAATAGCATGGCACTTTGAATTCGATATAAGAAATTTTGTTTTCAAAACATTAGATTATGTATCGAGAGAGTAATATGAGAAAAAGGTATTTCCGATTTTATTATCGGAAGTCCAGTTCAGCGTCACAAACTTTTTTTCACACCAGAGGTCTCTTAACAATATTTATAGAGCGAAAAAAAAAACAAGATTCTTTTTTCCTTAGTTTATTTGATCAAATAAAAAAGCAACTTTGGGATTGCTGAATCACAGACAAATCACAGACAAAAAAATATAATAAATATATAAAGCAACGGAGCCATCATAGTATTTTTGAATTCCTCCGAAAGGAAGGGTGGTAAGTTGATCATTTACCTATCGGGGTCTGATCGATCCTATTTTTTTCTTTCTTTGATGGAAGGTAAGGGTCAATTTTATTGTAGAGCCGTATGCAATGCATAAAAGATGCCCGTACGGTTGTTCGATTCTATCTTTTTTTCTTGTTATTCTTTTATCTTTCTTTTATCTTCCCCTCATCATGCGAAATAGAGAAACCTTTTATTATCTTATATCATCAGGGTAATGATCCATCAACCTGCTGGTTCTTTTTCTGAAGTAGCAACGGGAGAATTCATCCTGGAAGTGGGAGAACTGCTGAAACTACGTGAAACCCTGACAAGGGTTTATGTACAAAGAACGGGCAAACCCTTATGGGTTGTATCCGAAGACATGGAAAGAGATGTTTTTATGTCAGCAACAGAGGCCCAAGCTTATGGAATTGTTGATCTTGTAGCTGTTGAATGACAATAGCCTGGATTTCGCGTCAATTCGTGATTTGAAATTACTCCTGCCGAGTTTAATATTCTATGACTTTTATTTACTATTCTATTGAATAAAAGTAATTCATAATCATCCGGTTAGGATCGATCTAAACCAGCCCATTATGTATATGATTCAACATGCCAACTATTAAACAACTTATTAGAAATACAAGACAGCCAATTAGAAATGTCACAAAATCCCCCGCGCTTCGGGGATGCCCTCAGCGTCGAGGAACATGTACTAGGGTGTATGTGCGACTCGTTCAGATCATGAACTAGAACAAAGGAAAGAGAACAATGTTCGAATATCAATGATCAAATAGGATAGAACGGAAAAACGAACTACATTTCCTATCTAAAAATAAGAAAATGGATCATATCCCTTTTATTGTGTATGAAATTTATGGTTTCTATTGGTGTAAATCCACTCACCTCAATTCAAGATGAGAAGCAATTCTCCATTGGTAGCAAATGGTTATCCATTAAGCGGAGGAAATATTAGTTAACATAGACCCCTCTTGCAAGAACGGACTAACAGGGTCAGCTACCCAGCCAACCTTCATAATTAAATACCGTTACTGTATAGGTAGAGCTCGTTGTGAAAGACCTATTACTGGATAATTCATGGGTAGAGCCGAAGAATGTGAACTATACAAGTTAGCAATAACATTGATTAAATGAAGTAAAGGCTCCGGTGTATAGAGAAGACCTCACCGTTTAAGAAGTAACCATAGAAACGATGAAATCCACTATTTCTTTATCATTGCTATTTTTTTTTTTAATACCTAGTATAGTACAAGTTCGTATTTCGAGGTGAAATGCCTAGAAAAAATAAAAAATCGTGGTTGGGAAGGTTATAGTAGCCAAAGCCATTGGAATTTTTAGTTTATACATTGGAAAAATCCGTTTTGTTATTAATATACTAGTAAAGGGGCAAAAGAATAACTGAAAGAAAGGAAATCTATTAGTTATTCGTTAAAGTTTCATTTATTCAATGACCAGAATTAGACGGGGATATATCGCTCGGAGACGTAGAACAAAAATTCGTTTATTTGCATCAAGCTTTCGGGGGGCTCATTCAAGACTTACTCGAACTATTACTCAACAAAAAATAAGAGCTTTGGTTTCGGCTCATCGGGATAGGGATAGGCAAAAAATAAATTTTCGTCGTTTGTGGATCACTCGAATAAATGCAGCAATTCGTGAAAGGGGGGTATGCTATAGTTATAGTAGATTAATAAACGATCTGTACAAGAGACAGTTGCTTCTTAATCGTAAAATACTTGCACAAATAGCTATATCAAATAGGAATTGTCTTTATATGATTTCCAATGAGATCATAAAAGAAGTAGGTTGGAAGGAATCCACCGGTTAAACGGAGTTGCCCGGAGAATGAACTCCGGGAAGGTCGAATAAAAATGAATAGAATATGATAAAATATGAGAAAGTAGTCAAAATAAATATGAATCAACACGTTCAATAAAAAGATTGCTTCTTCCCAGATTATTATTTTTTTCTTACGACACGAGAATTAAACCCGGATTCTTGTATTTTTCCAACAAAAAAGAAATCCGCGTTTGAGTTCGAATGGGAAGTTGAATTCAAGTGAAGAAAGAGTAAACCTATCTTTTTCTGGCTCTAAGACTAGAAGTTCTAGTGGTCGACTC